AGGTCCACTTACTTTTTCTTTTGTTGATTTCGAATCTTTCCAATGGATTTGATTGGTATAATGCAAAATAGAGATCTTTGATGATTCAAGGGGCGTATTCATAATAATGAATATTTACCGACTTTCTAACTGGAACTACTATACTCTAACTCAGTATTCAGTATAATGATAACGTATTATTTTGTTAGTTCCTTTTTTATTTCAACTAAATAAAAAAAAGACCTCTATTTTCTGAATACTATGACTGGACTTTTATGAAAAAAAAAATTAAAGCCCCTTATCGGATTTGAACCGATGACTTACGCCTTACCATGGCGTTACTCTACCACTGAGTTAAAAGGGCTTATTTGATTTAATTCCCGAACGAATCACTATGTGGATAAAATTTCTATATGCACATATATTATATATATAAGTATATGCAGTAGACTCATGGTGGCTAGTGGCTGATTTTGGAATAATCAAATGGATTTGCCTAGCAAGTCTAGACTAAAATGAATTGTTTCAAGACCCGCCTTAATTTTTTTTTATTGAGATGATCCCTATCAAAACAAAATTGGCTTGATTGGTACATAACATACATGTACACTTACCAATTCGACATAAAAGAAATTTCAAGATATTTCATCGAATCATGTGATGAAGAGATTCTACTTGTCCCCTTGAACTAAAGTCTTAGAGAAAATTTTTGATAACTTCTTGATCCCGCTTACTAGATTTATTTTAGTAGATTTATATAGAGAATGTCGATTGATAATGAATATCAATGACGAATCCAAAAATTCTATACAATTCTGAAAAACGGAAAGATTCTTTGGATCTAATCATATCATTCCATTATATTGACAATTTCAAAAAACTGATCATACTATGATCATAGTATGAGGGCGGTTGGACAGGTCGGCCCCCATCGTCTAGTGGTTTAGGACATCTCTCTTTCAAGGAGGCAGCGGGGATTCGAATTCCCCTGGGGGTAGGGTACTGTGAAAGGAAGTTGATCATGGATTACCAATAAGCCTAAAATTGATTCTTCCTGGGTCGATGCCCGAGCGGTTAATGGGGACGGACTGTAAATTCGTTGGCAATACGTCTACGCTGGTTCAAATCCAGCTCGGCCCAATAATTCGCCAATCTACCATGAAATGGTCTAACCCCCTCTTGTCCTTCAGAAATACCCCATACGAAGATAAAAAAGAATCAAATTTTCTGCTAGATCCCTTATTTCCCTGGGATTGTAGTTCAATTGGTTAGAGCACCGCCCTGTCAAGGCGGAAGCTGCGGGTTCGAGCCCCGCCAGTCCCGACGGATCCAATATCCCATAAATACATCAATTCATTTTTTCCCTTTCTATGAACTATGAAAGGGTGTCGGGGGGCATACTTTCATTTCCAAAGCAAATAAGGGGTCGTTATTTCTTTTTTCTTTTCTATTTTTCCATTTCGCTTTTATTGTTTGTTTAGATTTGTAACTATGTGACTAATCGAAGTGGAAAGGCAATCTGATGATCCTTTATCAGATGATTGTACAAGGAAGACGCAAGGTAGGTTATAGAAAAAAACAAGGAAATGGATTCTAAATAAAGGAATTTTGGATTGATTGGGTCAGGAATCCAAATTTGGATTCGGTATGGATAAAAGAACTTCCTATGTTATACTATTCAAGTCTCGACGACGAATTGATTTGATAGATCAGATATTGTTATTCATGATATTGATCCGATTCAAGATCATCGAGAGGTAATTCATTCATTGAATTTACAGACGAAATATTTATCATCTCTAGGGGATTAAATCCCGAGTTATTGCGAAGTAAAAAAAACGATGAGATTATGGAAGTAAATATTCTTGCATTTATTGCTACTGCGCTATTCATTCTAGTTCCTACCGCTTTTCTACTTATCATTTACGTAAAAACAGTCAGTCAAAATGATTAATTCAATTGAATTTTCAAATTCATTTGAATGAAACTTTCCTTCTGAGTTCTTATCAAAAATTGACGAAGTCAAATGAAAAGGATTCCAATTTCGCGTCTTAACTTAAATGAAATGAGCGGACTATAATCGGCAGTATTCTAAGAGATAGATAGTATGTAAGAAAGAAATAGATGCATCTTTCTTTCTACCATACTATCTATCTTTTAGTCTATAAAGTTGTAATCTAGAATAAAGATAAAGGCTTAAGTTTTTATAGATCAATCTACAATATTCTCTTCATAGATATATATTAATTCCATATCATATATTGTATGGAATTGACATAACACCCAATTTACTACATCGATTTGTTCCGATCAATCGGAAATCACTCTTATCTTAGGATTCTAATTCCTTTCCTTTTACTAATAAGGAAGAGAAAACCTCACCGATTTTTAATGCCCGAACCATGATATGAAATAAGTCGATAAAGCATAAATCGATTTTCTAAAATTAGAAACCAATCGGTAAATGCCCCATATGTGACTCGCTCAAGGTAAGATCTTATTATTGCATAGTCTCTCATTAGACAACCACTATCTCTATATCATTTCTCATAGAAAGTGCGTATACACTTAACAAAACGTCTTCTTCTTTGAAGAATAAAGAGGGAAAGAAATAAAAAAAAGTCTAGTCTTTCCCAGTATCTATCTATAAAGATAGTAAGAGCTCATTCCATTGATTGAAATAGAAAATTTCGGAAGAATTTTAGGTTAGAAGAAATTTCCAATCATCGGAATCCCTTTCTTTTCGAAATACAAACACGGGAATCACTGAAATATCTCTTTGAGAGAAAGAGTATGATTCATATCATAGATAACTCCATTGGAGTCCAATGGGATTCGAAATTCAGAGATTTTGATTTTAAATAGTTCAAAACGCGTTGCAGAACGATCTATAAAAAAATTGATATGGTTTGATTCCTCAACTCAATTAGTAGTACTTCTAGAGCCCACTTCTTCCCCACACTACGAGTGAAAGGGAAAATGTAAAGACTACCATTAAAGCAGCCCAAGCGAGACTTACTATATCCATGTGAATTATGTCCCCTATCTCTATAAATACGAAGGAATTTTTCCATTATTCCTCCCTAATAATAGTGGAATCCATGGCGCAGAGTCAAAAAGGGATTCTGACCGAACACTATCGAGAAACCAATCCAATAAATCGATTATGATTTCGAATCGGGAAAGATTAAACACAAGCAAAATACGTAGTAAGATCCGAAGGGAATGGGAACATATAGGAATAAGAATAATAAGGCCTATTCTTTTTTTGTTTTGTTGACCTTAGTAAGTAAAAACAGACAAGGGAGAAATCACGAAAAACCAGAAATATCTATCTATTACAGACCTCTATTTCCCCATTTGATCCGGTACCCCCCTTCCCCATTATCGCTCTGAAAGAGGGGGCTTGTCTAGGGGTTGCCGCAAAGAAATTCTTTCTGTTTGCCCCTTTTTCTATAAAAGTCAATTATCAATCCAATCTAATATTGGTTGGATACCTGAGCACTCGGAGATTCTCGCGAGTCCGTCGTATATTGCACTTCCTTCCAAAACTCTTAATTGAATCAGATTTCCTATTCAGGCTCTACAATCTGATTCAAGATCCAGTCATTAGACACTCCCTTAGTAATAGAAGGGAATCGTGAAGTCTTGATAGACCCTCTACCAGTAGATTCAAATATTTTCTTGAATCCTAGATGCGAACGAGCATTCACACTCTTTTTGTTTAGAAAACCCTCAGACCACATGCTTAGAATCAACAAAACATTAACAGTCTGTTTCCTCTGCTTCTAACGGGGAAGAATTCTGCGAGTTCTATAAGCGGAACCGAAGAGAAGAAGAGATTTCGAGTTTTTTTGTTGATCAGGCGACACCCGGATTTGAACTGGGGAAAAAGGATTTGCAGTCCCCCGCCTTACCACTCGGCCATGCCGCCAAAATAATACAAAATAGATGAAAATTTTCCCAGATTGCTGAAGTTTTATTGTACTTGGATTTTGACTCCTGTTTTCCTTAATCCTTTTCCTAAAAGAAACACCCTTTTTGGATTTTATCCATCCCTTCGATTGATTGTATAGTATTGGAAAATCCACAATGCTAAAAACATTCTCTGGCTTTTCTATTGAGAAAAAAAATGTGGATTTTCAGCCGACAAACTTGAACCATTAACTATTGACTGCTTAGTTCGAATTAATGACGATTCTGGGATTTGAATCGCAAATTGTGTTTTCCTAATGACATAAGAAAATACAAATTGAGACAGAACTAATCAGTATTGATTTTTTCAATCAAAAAATTCTTCTCAATTTCAATTATAACAAAACATATCAGTATATGTAAACCCCAGAACATAAATTGTTACACAGATATCTATTATTTAGATATATTGTCTATAGGTAATTATCATAAAATTATCCTACTTCACTTCAATTTTTCATTAAATAGAAATTCTCTTTTGATAGAACACGACCCGGACTGTCCCGAATAGAACCAGCAATAAAAGAGAAGTTGGATATTATAGCTATCCGCATACGTGTTTAATAAGTGCAACCCTTCTTATACACTTCAAATCATATTCTATTCAAAAATCAGTAAAGTAAAGTAGAAATATTTCTCTTCTCTGCGAATCGTTTTTTTTTTTGAATAACGAAATCTCTAACATAAAGACGGTTAAGTGCTACAAAAATGGATCCTATGTTGTTTCTGATTTTTCTGTCTTTGTATTTATCTCCCAAATACCGAATCCTTTTATTTTTCTCAAATTCGAATATGTAATATCATAATAATGGTATAATTGAAATCCTTTTTGTTTTGCTATTATATACAAAACCTTATGACTTTAACTTTAATAAGTCTAAGTGACAGAATTCTGTTTCTAGGACTGTTTTATCAATTCCTTTCCATTTTGATCTGTTGCAACTTCCAATTTAAGTAGAAAATTCTCTTTATTCCTCCGTTCAAACGTAGTTCATACATTTCATTCCAAATATGGAGTTGGATAAAATTTCATGTGATTCAGTAAA